ATTGAGCCCGTCTAGCATATTTTTTCACAGTTGCGGGATCACTATAACTAACTCCATTGAGTTCACCACCATAAAACTCAACAGTTACACCTACTTGTTCGACACTATATTTAGACTCTGCCCTTCTAAATGGGACGTCGGCTCTAACAATTCCGTCTCCGTCTACCAAAACAACCGGAAAAGTTTCAAAAAAAGTAGGCATACGGCGTACAAAAAGTTCACGCCCTTCTTTATTTCTAAAGACGGGGTGTCCTAGCCATCCAACAGCTATTCCATCCCCATTGTCCATTGAACCCGCTCGGAATAATCCCCCCTTTGCTGGATTATTACCAATATAATCATAAAAAGCTAATTTTTCAGGAATTTTAGCCCAAGCTTCTGATAAACTTTGATTTTCAGCTAGTCCAGCACTAACTCTTCGATATATTTCTTGTTGAAAGTATCCCTGATCCCATTGATAACGAGTAGGACCAAATAATTCGATGGGAGTTGTTGCAGAACCATACCACATAGTTCCAGCAACAACAAAAGCTGCAAAAAAGACAGCAGCAATACTACTGGAAAGGACGGTTTCAATATTACCCATACGTAATCCTTTGTATAGACGTTGAGGTGGACGAACACTAAGATGGAATAAGCCCGCTAATATACCCAACGTCCCTGCTGCAATATGATGAGAGGCTATTCCTCCCGGAACAAAAGGGTCAAAACCCTCCACGCCCCACGCCGGATTTACGGGTTGGACCTTTCCGGTTAGTCCATAAGGGTCGGATACCCAGATTCCAGGACCAAATAATCCTGTTACATGAAATGCGCCAAAACCAAAGCAAGCCACTCCTGAAAGAAATAAATGAATTCCAAAAATCTTAGGCAAATCCAAAGAAGGTTTTCCTGTACGTTCATCACAAAAAATTTCTAGATCCCAATATACCCAATGCCAAATAGCTGCCAAGAAGCATAAGCCAGAAAACACGATATGTGCTGCGGCTACCCCTTCGTAACTCCAAAGACCCGGGTTCGTTATAGTCCCTCCTGTAATATTCCAACCGCCCCATGAGTTGGTTATTCCTAAACGAGTCATGAAAGGTATAACGAACATACCTTGTCTCCACATTGGATCAAGAACAGGGTCGGAGGGATCAAAAACAGCTAATTCATATAGAGCCATCGAACCGGCCCAACCCGCAACCAGAGCGGTATGCATTATATGAACAGAAAGCAAACGACCGGGATCATTCAATACAACAGTATGAACACGATACCAAGGCAAACCCATGTAAATACCCCTTTATCAACGAAAAATAGACACTATGTAACTTTATTGCATTGGAAAAAACTATGCTACGGACCCCCCCTTTTTAGGTAATTATTTCGGAGAAAGGATTAATATTTGTTCTATTCTGTTAGTAATAATGGAACAATTCAATTCATAGGAAAAAAAGGGAAGCGGATCTATTCTATATCCGATAAGTACCAATACGCAATGGGGGTGAATCCTATTTTATATGAACCAAGATAGCTATTGTTGTTCATCATTCAGAAGCCCGTTCGTAAAAAATTTCCTTTTTTTTTCATTCTCTCTTACTTTACTTTTATTTTATATTTTATTTTAGCTTATTCAACTTATGTATTAAATATGATTCATTTAAATATGATTAATAAAGTAGGAAAAAAAAAAAGATAATATTATTAAAAAATTAAACCCCAGTCTTACGTTTCCACATCAAAGTGAAATAGAGAACTTCATTCTCTTTTTTTTTTCATTTCATGCCTATTGGCGTTCCAAAAGTACCTTTTCGAAGTCCTGTAGAAAGAGATACATCTTGGGTTGACATATAGTGCGACTTGTCAGATATATTGGGCTATATGGGATTTTTCCATTTTCTCCCTCGATCGAGATATCCTCTGTTTCGCCCAAAAAGATGGATTTAATTATCATATCAAAAATTTGTAACGCGAAGCGCAAACAATAAAGTGGAATTAAATGCAGGGAGTATTTAGATTGATATTAGATTATCAAATTTTTTTATGGTTTACGTGATCGGACTAATAAAATGAAGTATCCAGGCTCCGTTTAGCAAAAACCCAATTGATAATTAATATATAATATTTATATAATTACTACTTGTTATGATATGCAAAATTAGGATAAAATTTTATATTAAAAAATACAAAAAATTTAAACTGGGTGATCTAAAACTGTTGATCAAATCAAAAAATATAATTCAAAATTTAGTGACTATTTGACAGAAGACATGTGAAAGAAATGAATTGAAAAAAAAAAGGAGTAGTAAAAAAAAAAAAAAGACGCGGTATTTGGTTCATTTGTCCTATATGTGCAAATAAAAATCGGGCAAATTTTTCCTTTTACTCGGGGTAGAGCATAAACCTAAAAAATGGAATAAAAAAGTAAGAAGCCCGTTCAGGAACAAGAAAAAACCATCGCCATTTCAACTGAATCTCGATGAAAAAAAAAAAATCAATGAATCAAGTTAGTCTGACAGGCTTAATCAATCGTTTTATTATAGAATTATAATATCTAATAAAAGTAAAAGGGGCAAAAACGTCTTTTTTCTTTTACTTTTAAAAAGGGAGCAAGCCCTTCCCTTAAAAGTTAGAAAAAAAGCCTTCTATGAAAAAAAGGGGTTGGAATTGACACATTGATTTTTTAACAATTTTTATTGAACCGTATGCATCAAAAGGTGCCTGTACGGCTCCTAAGGAATAAAATTTTATCCTAATCAACCGACTTTATCGAGAAAGATTATTTTTTTTAGGCCAAGAAGTTGATACCGAAATCTCGAATCAACTTATTAGTCTTATGATATATCTCAGTATAGAAAAGGATACCAAAGATCTTTATTTGTTTATAAACTCTCCTGGTGGATGGGTAATATCTGGAATGGCTATTTATGATACTATGCAATTTGTGCGACCCGATGTACAGACAATATGCATGGGATTGGCCGCTTCAATAGCATCCTTGATCCTAGTCGGAGGGGCAATTACCAAACGTATAGCATTCCCTCACGCTTGGCGCCAATGAGTTTTTTATTTTAGAGAAAAAATACTATGCCTTCGCCACCGTAAATATGAATTAGTTAAGTAATAATAGCATGGCACTTCGAATTCGATATGAAATTTTGGAGAAAAAAAAAAATAAAATTAGATTATATATTGAAAGAGTAGTATGAGATAAGAAAGGGGTTTTTTCAAATGATATCTTACCTATTCGGGCACATCTCAGCGTCACAAACTTTGTTTTCACACCGGAAGCTTATTTACAAAATTTATATTAAAAAAGACACTTTGGGATTGCTGAATCATAGACGAATAAAAAAAATGATATATAAAGCAACGGAACCATCATAGTATTTTTTTAACTCCTACAAAAAGAAGGATGGTAATTGGATCATTTATGGATCTGCGTATAATACAACCTATATTTTGTTTTCGCTCGCCGAAAATAAAGGTCAAAAAAACGTAAATTCCATTGTGGAGCCGTATGCAATGCACAAAAAAAGCCTGTACGGTTTTTCAAATTTCTCTGCTTTTTGGTTATCTCGCCTCGTTCTGCGAAATATAAGAACCTTTTCTATTATATCATCAGGGTAATGATCCATCAACCCGCTAGTTCCTTTTATGAGGCACAAACGGGAGAATTTATCTTGGAAGCGGAAGAACTACTAAAACTTCGCGAAACCATCACAAGGGTTTATGTACAAAGAACGGGCAAACCTATATGGGTTGTATCCGAAGACATGGAAAGGGATGCTTTTATGTCAGCAACAGAAGCCCAAGCTCATGGAATTGTTGATCTTGTAGCGGTTCAATAAAAAATAGGAGCGATTTCATGCAAATCTACAATTTATAATTTTATATCTTTTTAGATTAAAGGTGTAGTTTCATATTCTCTTCAATATATTTTTTTTATATTGAAGAGAATCTTGAAGAGAAGTAATTCAGAATTAGCCGGTTAGAACCAATCTAAACCAGCCCATTATTTATATGATTCCGTATGCCAACCATTAAACAACTTATTAGAAATACAAGACAGCCAATCCGAAATGTCACGAAATCCCCAGCGCTTCGGGGATGCCCTCAGCGACGAGGAACATGTACTCGGGTGTATGTGCGACTCGTTTAGATCGTAGACTGAGACACAAAAATTAAATTATTTTTGATCAGTACCTTTGAATAAAATATAAGGTAGGAACTCGATTCATTATTTAAAAAAGCTAGATCGCTAATATCTTATATTGTGTCTGAAACTTATGGTTTACATTGGTGCAAATCCAATCAACTCCATTTTTTTTAGAAAACCCCCAATGATAACAAATGGTTATCCATTAAGCGGGGGAAATTACTTTTTTTATTAAAAAGATTCCACTCTTGAAAGAAAAGAACGGACTAACAGGGTAAACGACCAAATCAATTTTAAAAATGAAATACCGTTACTGTATAAAGTGGATCTCATTGTGAAAGACCTATTACTGGAATATTCTTGGGGTAGAGCCAAAGAATGTGAATTGTACAAGTTACCAATAGTATTGATTAATTAAAAGAAGGAGCTCCGGTGTATAGAGAGGACCTCACCGTTTTATAAGTAACCATATAAACGATGGAACCCACTATTTATCCATTTCTATTTACTACTTTTTGTTTTTGTAGTTATTATATTTTTTATATTTAAGTATCAAGGCTATTTCTCCTTTCAAAGCAAAGCAAAGCAAAATACCCAGCAAAAAATAGTGGTGGGGAAGGTTAGAGTAGCAAAAGCCATTGGAATTTTTTTTTATACATTGGAATAATTCGTGTGGTTATTAATAGACTGGTAAAGGGGAAAAGAATAACTAAAAAAGAATTAGTTATTCATCAAAGTTTGATTTATTCAATGACTAGAATTAAACGCGGATATATAGCTCGGAGGCGCAGAACAAAACTTCGTTTATTTGCATCCAGCTTTCGAGGGGCTCATTCACGACTTACACGAACTATGACTCAACAGAGAATAAGAGCTTTAGTTTCGGCTCATCGGGATAGGGGTAAAAGAAAAAGAGATTTTCGGCGTTTATGGATCACTCGAATAAATGCCGTAATTCACGAAACGGGGGTATTCTGTAGTTATAACCGATTCATACACAATCTGTGCAAGAAGCAATTACTTCTTAATCGGAAAATACTTGCACAAATAGCTCTATTAAATAGGAGTTGTCTTTATACGATTTCGAATGAGATCAAAAAATAAGGGGGTTGGAGGAAACCCACTAAAATATTTTAAATAGAGTTCTAAGGAGAATGAGCTCGGGAAGGTGGAGTAGAAATTAGTATTATAAAAAACAAAACGAGGGTGTATAGTCGCTAAAAAAAAAAAGAGTTTTTTTATTTTCGACGATTCTTTTCTTTTTTTTTTTATGACAGACACAGACGTAACAATCAAATTTTGATTCTTGATTGGATTTTTCGAACAAAATATTAATCTCTTTTTTAATTACTTCAGTTTGGAATTGTTATTCAATTGAAGAATAAGTCTATTTTTTTCTGGTTCTAAGGCTAGTAGTTCTAGGGGTCGACTCACTTCTTTCAAATTGTTTCTGATTATTAAGAAAAGGTAACAAAGATAAAATACGAGCTTGTTTTATAGCAATAGTAATTAATCGGTGTTGTTTTAAAGTCACTCTATTCACCCGTCTAGATAATATTTTTCCTTGTTCACTAATAAATCGACTAATTAAACTCATGTTTCTATAATCAATTCGATCCCCCGATTGGATCGGGGGCAAACGCCTACGAAAAGATCGCTTGGATTTAGTAAAAAGTCGCTTAGATTTATTCATAATTTTTTTATTCCTTATCTCTAAAATCCTATTTTGATCGGATCAAAATAAAAACGATTTCTATTTATATTCTATATAGGATAGAGTTTCTATATAGAATTAAGAATATAGGATTAGATTTATTTCTATTGATTTATTTGTTTATATTTATATATATGTAATATATATAGATACTATCATAATTCCTGTTCTTAAAATAACAGTTGACATACAAGCACTCAATTTTATCTATTTCTTTATTTCCCCGTGAATTGTATGTTTATAACAATAGGGACAGAATTTTCTCAATTCCAATCGACTAGGGGTGTTATGCCGATTCTTTTGAGTAATATATCTGGAAATTCCCGCCGATTCTTTCTTAATATCATTTCGAACACAACAGGTACATTCCAAAATAATTGTTACTCGAACATCTTTACCCTTGGCCATGAAACCTCCTTTGGATTTATGATTCACCCCAATCTTCTATTTTATTTTTAGGATCCAGAAAGAACAAGAACCAAAAAAATAGAAGCTGTTAACTAAAAAAAAATTTGGAAATATTTTGTTGCAATGAATATTATTTTTTAATAAAAAGAAAAATAAAATAATAAGCAATACAATAGATTTTTTTTTTACTATATTTAAAATCTTTGTACAGTATTTTTTTAAGTATCTCGTAGGATACTATTTCCCTAGCAACACCTTTTTTTCGTTCTATTAATAATAATAAATCCCGAACCCACTTTTTTATGACCTTTCGCCCCCACCTTGTTTTTTTTTCTAATTTTTTTTTAGAATGAATTAGAAAAAGGTGGGGGGGGGATAATTAGTCCCAGATCGTTGATTATATCTCTAATTTTTTTTTCACGCTTTCTGATGTTAATAACTAGAATTAAAAAAAGGGAAATGTTAATGCATCTGGAAATAAACGATTAATCTCTATTAATAAACCTGCTGATGAAACGAACCATAGAGTACTTAGTACCGGCGCTACGGAAAGATATGTTTTTAGATCTCGCATTTGAAATCCTCCTTCTTTCTTCTTTAATTGTATTATATTTAATTGTATTACATTATATATAGTAATATATATATATAACTACAGATGTACATGTAGTTAAGAAGTTCTTGTATACGTAACCTTTTTTTTTTTTTATTAGAATTGAAATATTGTCTACTAGAACTATCTTATAGATTCCGTTTTCAAATGGAAAGGCCTTTTATGTAAAATTTAAATTGATAGAATAAAAAAAAAAGTAATTTTTAATTATATGTTTGTTATCTGATATGAGACAAAAAAAATAAGAAATTAATTTGATATAACAATAAAAAAGAAGAAGGATGTGGAAAACAAGGCAGGAATTCTCTACAATGACACTGTAAACCAATTGAAAGGGATGTAGCGCAGCTTGGTAGCGCGTTTGTTTTGGGTACAAAATGTCACGGGTTCAAATCCTGTCATCCCTACCTATTACTGCTCTTCTGAGCAGTAACGAGGGATCTATTTTAGATCTATCTTTTTTTAATAAAATAGGACATACACATAATTCTGAAATTTATGATATACTATATCATAGTATATACGTACAAAATCTATTCGGGTTAAAGAATGTCCTCTTTATAGTTTATAGCCTTTTCGTTTTTTAGAAAAAACAAGAAAAGCGCTCTTAGTTCAGTTCGG